TAAAAGGATTGAGCTGATGTTTCTATTGTTGGATCCACAATTAAACCTATGGATCCTTAGGATTGGTATATTCTTTATATATCCTGCAGTTTCCCTGAATTAAGTGAAGTATCGCAAATCTTTCAACCCATCCTGTATATTGTCTTTTTCGTTCCACGTTGGAATAGAGCCTTCAACTATTACTTGTTATTAGTTATTTATTAGATGATATTTTACGAAAAAATTCTTTTTTATAGGCGAGAACAAATATTTTTTTGTTCGGCGCGAAAACCATAGGAAAAACCACCTTAATTATCATTATCAAAAAGATTTCATAATATTCATATATATAGTGAAGTCTTCCCCCCGGATTCCCACAAAACAAAATCCTTTTTCACACTTCCTATTGATAGTGTAGTATTGATTGAATTTCTATGCTTAGTCTGATATAAAATAAGATATTCAAATCCAAATAAAGAATTAGAATTGTGGATTGAATGACTATTCATCTGTTGTATTTTTATGCAATATAGGGGGCAAGCAAACTCTATCGAAAGATGCTGGTTTAATTCGACGGTGTTTAAGAAGGAGTTAAAACGCAAGTATGATATAAAGAAATCGATGGACAATTTTGGTCCTATTGAAAATACTAGTGAAAGTGAATATCCGAATAGAAAAGTTAGGGCTAGAAACATTCATAGTTGGGGAAGTCATGACAATTGTAGTTACAGTAATGTCAGTCGTGTATTTGCCGTCAAAGACATTCGGAATTTCATCTCGGATGATACTTTTTTAGTTAGGGATAGTAATGGAGACAGTTTTTCTATCTATTTTGATATTGAAACTCATATTTTTGAGATTGAGAACGGCCGTTCTTTTCTGAGTGAACTAGAAAAAGAACTTTATAGTTATCGCAATTTTAGTTATATGAATAGTGGATCTACGGGCGAAGATTCCTTATACAATCATGACATGTATGATACTCAATCTAGTTGGAATAATCACATTACTAGTTGCATTGATAGTTATCTTCAGTCTCAAACCTGCGCTGATACGCCCACTGTAAGTGATAGTAGTGACAGTTACACTTCCGAGCGCGTTTTTGATAAAGGTAGAACTAGTAGTGAAAGCGGTAGGTCCGGTATACAAACCCGCGCGAAGAGTAGTGATTTAACTCTAACAGAAAGCTATAACGATCTCGATGCAACTAAAAAATACAAGCATTTATGGGTTCAATGTGAAAATTGTTATGCATTAAATTATAAGAAATTTTTGAAATCAAAAATTTGTGAACAATGTGGATATCATTTTCAAATGAGTAGTTCAGAAAGAATCGAAGTTTTGATCGACCCCGGCACTTGGGATCCTATGGATGAAGACATGATCTCTCTGGATCCCGTTGGGTTTCATCCGACGGAGGAGCCTTAATAAATAAATTAAATAAATAAAGATCGTATTGATTCTTATCAAAAAAGGGCAGGATTAACCGAGGCTGTTCAAACAGGCGTAGGTCAACTAAACGGTATTCCCGTAGCAATCGGGGTTATGGATTTTCAGTTTATGGGGGGTAGTATGGGATCCGCAGTGGGGGAGAAAATCGCCCGTTTGGTTGAGTGCGCTACCAATTAATTTCTACCTCTTATTATAGTGTGTGCTTCGGGAGGGGCATGCATGCAAGAAGGAAGTTTGAGCTTGATGCAAATGGTTAAAATATCCTCTGCCTTATATGAATGATTATCAAGCAAATAAAAAGTTATTATATGTATCAATCCTTACATCGCCTACTGCTGGTGGGATAACCGCGAGTTTTGCTATGTTGGGAGATATCATTATTGCCGAACCAAATTCCTACATTGCATTTGCGGGTAAAAGAGTAATTGAACAAACATTGAATAAAACAGTACCCGAAGATTCACAAGCGAATGAATATGTATTCCATAAGGGCCTATTCGACCTAATCATACCACGTAATCTTTTAAAAAACGTTCTGATTGAGTTATTTAAGTTCCACGCTTTCTTTCCTTTGAATTCCAATTCAATCAAGTAGAGTACACTAAGTTCAATTATTTTATTTGTAGCAACCAAGCGGGTAGCTCTTTTTTACCTAGATTACTAATTAAGATTAACAAGTCTCTATCATCATCAACAAGATAAAAGCGCTATTTTTGCCTTTTATGAATTTAGGCAAATAAAATGAATTTCGTCTTACGTATATAATTATAATTAATTATAAAAAAGATAGATATACAGTTTTGTATCTTTCTCCATCTCCCGAAAACCCCATTTCACTAAAAATAAAAACTCCGGTTGTGTCGCATTCTAACAAATCTTTCGAGAATTTGTAAGAAACCCTTTCTTTATTACTTTATATTATCAAATTAGAAGACAAGAATAAAACACAAAGAAATGAATAAAAATAATCAAGTTGATTATCATATATATCTTTCGTGTAGATAGATGAATAAGCCCATTTATTGAATTCTACGTTCCTTGGACTTATTTCGACTTAGTGTATCACTTAGATTAGACATGTAGATACTTATATATCGAATAAGAATTTTCAAATTGAATTAATTAATAATAACTACGAATTTCTAATAATTACAATTCTTAATTAGAATCAATATAAAATATGATATTTAATAAAAAAACAGGTGCAAATACAAATAATAAATCGAGGTACCCATTTTATGACAACTTTTAATTTTCCCTCTATTTTTGTCCCTTTAGTAGGCCTAGTATTTCCAGCAATTGCAATGGCTTCCTTATTTCTTCATGTTCAAAAAAACAAGATTGTTTAGATCTGAGGAGCCCAACCTTATCCGTTTTTTTGGAAACTTATACTTGTAGCATAACACAGATATTTTTTGCGGGAAATGAAATATGGTATAACATGTGATTTCCGCCGAACATAAAAGAAAAAGCTCTTATGCCGGCAAAAAATGATCTATGGGTAAATGAATTCTAGCTAATTTTAAATAGATCAGGATCGCCCGATGCCGAAAATGTAAAGTTGGTGGATCTATATGTATATCAATAATGTATATTGGGATCCTACGAGGGGTATGGTATTATTTTAGATCTAACCAATTTGATGAATTACTCCTAAAGGTTCTCATCAAACTAGTGCTAGTTCATACCAAACTAGTGCTAGTTGATGAAAGTTTCTTCGGAAACAAAATAAAGTAAAGTCAAAATCATTTGGGGTATTCTCTCAATTCCAACAAAATGCAATCGGATCAAGTATGGGTTGGCGATCAGAACATATATGGATAGAACTTATAACGGGGTCTCGAAAACTAAGTAATTTTTGCTGGGCCCTTATCGTTTTTTTAGGTTCATTAGGATTCTTATTGGTTGGAACTTCCAGTTATCTTGGTAAAAATTTGATATCTTTTGTTCCGCCGCAGCAAATCATTTTTTTTCCGCAAGGGATCGTGATGTCTTTCTACGGGATCGCGGGTATCTTTATTAGTTCCTATTTGTGGTGCACCATTTCCTGGAATGTAGGTAGTGGTTATGATCGATTCGATAGAAGGGAAGGAAAGGTTTGTATTTTTCGTTGGGGATTTCCTGGAAAAAATCGTCGTATATTCCTACGATTCCTTATAAAAGATATTCAATCCGTTAGAATAGAAGTTAAAGAGGGTATTTATGCCCGCCGTGTCCTTTATATGGACATCCGAGGCCGGGGGGCTATTCCGTTGACCCGTACTGATGAGAATTTGACCCCGCGCGAAATTGAAAAAAAAGCCGCGGAATTGGCCTATTTCTTGCGCGTACCAATTGAAGTCTTTTGAGAAAAAGAGCTGGGGTCTGAAAAATGAATGCTTTCTCGGCAGGAGGGAAAAAACGCAAGAATCCTCTTTTTTCTATAACATAGCTTAACTGAAGTTTCGCCAGAACGTTCAGTCCAGCTAAAGTCGACGTATATAGAACAACCATAAAAAAAACAACTTTTTTGTGGTTTTTTATGCGTATCCAAATCCATGCAACTCAATTGAAATAAGTAAGAAATTGAACTACTAGATTCAATCCATTTCATATATCAAACAATTTCGAAAGAAAGGAATTGTTCTTTTTTTTTTTAGTTCAATATTTGTTAGAAGTGATACTTTAGGTAAATCATATCTTATCAATTTTGGTTTTGTCAACCGACCCTTTAGTTTACCCTTTCATTAGAATTTTTTCGAAATATTGGAGATTTTGAGACGAAAGAACTCCCTTTCGTCTCAAAATCTCCAATAATATTCATTCCTTAAAGTTAAAGTAAAGCACTTTTTAGGTCATTCATCAAAAGGAAACATTTGTTTGGAATTTTCTGAATTGAGATTTTTGGAAACACGATTTTGAATTATTTCTTCATTTTAATTCGAAGCCGAGTCTATTTATGTATTCTTTCTCGATTCAAACAAATAAAAATAAAATCGATTCATAGATTTGATACCTTGTCTAGAACTCATGTTTGAAAGAAATATTCGATCACATCGAATCATGAAGTGAAGTGGGTTAATTAAAAATTCACAGGTAATAAATGGCAACAAAGAAAGCCTTGACTCCTCTTTTGTATTTTACATCTATAGTATTTTTACCTCGGTGGATTTCTCTCTTATTTACTAAAAGTATGGAATCTTGGGTTACTAATTGGTCGAATGTTGGTCAATCCGAAATTTTTTTGAATGATATTCAAGAAAAAAGTATTCTAGAAAAGTTCATAGAATTGGAGGAAATCCTCTTTTTGGAAGAAATGATCAAAGAATATTCGGAGACAGATCTAAAAAAGCTTCCTATAGGAATCCACAAAGAAACGATTCAATTAATCAAGATACATAATGAAGGTCGTATCCATACGATTTTGCACTTCTTAACAAATATAATCTGTTTTATTATTCTAAGCGGCTATTCTATTTTAGGGAATGAAGAACTCGTTATTCTTAACTCTTGGTCTCAGGAATTCCTATCTAATTTAAGTGATACAGTCAAAGCTTTTTTGATTCTTTTATTAACCGATTTATGTATCGGATTTCATTCGCCCCACGGTTGGGAACTAATGATTGATTCGGTCTACAAAGATTTTGGGTTTATTCATAATGATCAAATTAGATCTGGTCTTGTTTCCACTTTTCCTGTTATTCTCGATACTATTTTTAAATATTGGATTTTCCGTTATTTAAATCGCGTATCTCCCTCACTTGTAGTTATTTATCATTCAATGAATGATTGATAAACGATCTAGCGATATTAATCTAATCCAATTAGAATCTTTTTTACTTTGTAGTTCTACATAAACATTCCTGTTTGGAGGATTTTCATCGTTTTTCATCCTATCGTATTCCCATAAAATGGTTCCAGTAAAGTAAATAGCAGAATCGTGGATAGGGAACTATACTAGTGACTTACCCAATTTATTGTAGAAATTTTCGGATCAATGATTAGACCATGCAAACTAGAAATATTTTTTTTTGGATAAAGGAACAGATTACTCGATCTATTTCCGTCTCGCTCGTGGTATATCTCATGACCCGGACATCCATTTCAAGTGCATATCCCATTTTTGCGCAGCAGGGTTATGAAAATCCACGAGAAGCGACTGGGCGTATTGTATGTGCCAATTGCCATTTGGCTAGTAAGCCCGTGGATATTGAGGTTCCACAAGCAGTACTTCCTGATACTGTATTTGAAGCAGTTGTTAAAATTCCTTATGATAAGCAAGTGAAACAAGTTCTTGCTAATGGTAAGAAGGGGGGTTTGAATGTGGGGGCTGTTCTTATTTTACCGGAGGGTTTTGAATTAGCTCCTTCCGACCGTATTTCTCCTGAGATGAAAGAAAAGATAGGCAATTTGTCTTTTCAGAGCTACCGCCCGAATAATAAAAATATTCTTGTGATAGGGCCTGTCCCCGGTCAGAAATATAGTGAAATCGCCTTTCCTATTCTTTCCCCCGACCCCACTACTAAGAAAGATGTTCACTTTTTAAAATATCCTATATACGTAGGGGGAAATAGGGGAAGGGGTCAGATTTATCCCGACGGAAGCAAGAGTAACAATACGGTTTATAATGCTACAGGGGCGGGCGTAGTAAGTAAAATCATACGCAAAGAAAAGGGGGGATATGAAATATCCATAACAGATCCCGCGGATGGACGTCAAGTGGTTGATATTATCCCCCCAGGACCAGAACTTCTTGTTTCAGAGGGCGAATCCATCAAATTTGATCAACCATTAACGAGTAATCCTAATGTGGGTGGATTTGGTCAGGGAGATGCAGAAATAGTACTGCAAGATCCATTACGTGTCCAAGGTCTTTTGTTCTTCTTGGCATCTGTTATTTTGGCGCAAATATTTTTGGTTCTTAAAAAGAAACAGTTCGAAAAGGTTCAATTGGCCGAAATGAATTTCTAGACTCGCGGGTTTATCAACATCAGGTTCGTAAAAAGAACAAATTTTTTGTTGTCAATTATTTATGTATGAGGAGAAAAATAAATTTTGAAAAACCTTTTAGTTACTTGCTCTTTTTCTACGAGCTCTGGAAATCCCTTGTACCGCACTCCTAGTCATGTCATAATTAGGTAGATTTTTTTTTGAAGAAGACTGTTTTAGTTGACTTTATGAGTTTATCACCCCTTTCCATGTTTTTTGTAGCCAAATTGAATTGGTACGACTACGGTACTATTGCCAGAGTTCAATGTCATACATAAAATGTATCAAAATTTTGATATTTGAAATATAATAATATAAATAGATATTAGCATTAAGTAAGCGGATACTCGAACGGACTATAAATGTGGGGAACAAATAATTATATATATGAGGCGTTTTTTGTCTTCCTAGTCTTCGACCCAAGAAAGGGAATTTTCTACACCCCTTATCTTGGGTCGAAAGAGTAATGATTTTCGATCCTGTTCGTCAAAACTTCCCAAGCTCGGTTTCGGTTTTCCAGATGTATCAAAACTTTTTTCGATTTATTACGTACAATAAAGTAATGGACAAACAAAAAATAAAACTTATTCAATGAACTTCTAAAAAATGGAAAGTTTTTTGAGATATTAAAATAATTTATAGGGTAAGAGTATAGTATAGAAAGGATATCTAATCTACAGAAATATATATACAATCCAGGAAATTAAGCAATTCCCTTTTGTTATAACTTGGTAAGTACCCATAGAAATGTTCTGAATCAATCAATGAAGTTAAGTTTATTTTTCAAAAGCATCATCAAATATAAATTATAGAATGGCGTTTTGTGAAACAACAGAAAAAGAAATCCACTTTGTCATTTAGACGAAAGAAACCCTCGCTTCTTAAGAACAAGAACCCAACGGGCCCTTTCCCCTCGAATCAGACAAAGAAAGAAGGGCATCCCGTTGAGTTCCTACACTTTGGTGTCTACAACTCAATTCACCCGATTACTATTTACTATAGGGATGAACCTAATCCGGAATATGAACCATAAAAGAAAATACCTATTAAACCGATCACAAGAATACCAGCTACAGTACCTATTATCCAAAGAGGAATCCT